AGTTACATGCATTAGTAACCACTCGGATTGAAGAGCGGGTACTAATATTGAAGATTGGTGTATTTGAGTTAAAAGCCCGGAAGTAGCAAAGGCTTGGGTAAAAATAGCACTTGAACCGGTTATTATGCTTAAATAATTTTGATTTTTTTTGAAATACGGAACTATATGAATAAGGTAGAAACTCCATGAAAGGAAGATTAATGATTCATATAAATCACTTAGTGGAAAATGACCCGAATAAACCCAACGCGTAACTAATAATCCTGTTATACAGAAAAAACTAACTATGAGGCCTTTTTCGGACGAATCGTATAGTTGTACGATTTCATCTACGAAAAAAAAGGTTATCAACCGAATTGTAATTACGATTGAAACAACGGAAAGGGAAATATGAGTTAATATATGTTCTAAGATTGAAAATATCATAAATAAAAAGGGAAGAGTCTCTTAAATGGAAATCGGAAGTTGAATTCATTATAGGATCTATTTATCTTTTTTAGAAGATGATATGCCGCCACTCGGACTCGAACCGAGATGCTCTAGCACTGCTTCCTAAGAGCAGCGTGTCTACCAATTTCACCATAGCGGCTTGTCTTAAACTTATAATAGCTTATGAATAAACAATCGTCGAGATTGAAGAAGTCAATTCAGTCTAATATTTTTATTTTGTTTTTCAGAAAAGTTTCAAATTACTCAAAAAAATTCAAATTCAAAAATTAATTAAAAATCTTATATCCGCCCTGTAGAGAAAAGGGGATAAAAATAAAAAATTTTATTATCGTAACTGTATCGATGGGGAAAAAACCTCCCCATCTTGGAAATGAGAAAATCTACAATCTACAGAAGGGCAAACCCCTTTATTTTATATTTATGCCTTTGTCAACAAAGAAAGTATTAGTATTTTTGATTACTTATTTATTTTTTGTTTGCTGCACAAAAAAACTTTTTGAATTCCCTGTAGAAAGAGATTTCCCTAACGAAAAAGCTTTTAACGCTGTCCAATGTCCCTTTCTTTTCCAAATATTTTTTCGAATACGCTTTTTTGATGTAGAAATACGCTTTTTTGGAACGGCCATTTAAAAGAAAAAGGATTCCTTATTGAATGTGAAAGACATCTATTGTTCAAAACAAATCCTTTATTCATTCTATTTATTCTTGAATTACCATTCTCTTCAGAAAAAATAAAGCTAAAAAGGGGAAAGATATATGAAAATCATATCACTAAAATAATATTTCTAGTACATTAAATACTAGAAATAGAGAAAGACGAAGATATTTGATTTTTTCAAACTTTTTTTATCCCATAGAATAGCCGTAAAAGAGTTTTTATTCATTAGATTGATTAGTTGGTATTCTTTCTCATTAAAGTCTAAATCCGCTGTGCCATAGAAATTGAATTAGTTGAGTTTAACCTTAATATTAAGAATAAAAAACCCAACCTTACATTTTCATTTCCTTTTTTATTAACTAGTCAAACTCTGGGAAAAGGGTAGGATGCATTTTTTTAAATTTGAAAAAAATTAGGAATTACTCTGTTTTATATCATTTGACCAAATGTAACTTCTTGATTTGAATTGAATATTTGAAGGATTTTGAAAAATAAATAAAACAAAAATGAAAATAATAAGTAAAGAATAAAATAATAAAATAAATAAAGAATAGAATAAGTAAGAAGAAAAACTTGTAAAGTTCTAGTTAAATTAGTTTAACTTAGTCCATATCTTGACTTTTATTGATTCCTTTCAAAGAGGTAAGATCCGGTCAATCGGAAACAATAAATTAAGAAATTAAGAATTCAAAAGGCTTTTTATGCAACAGACATATCAATATGGGTGGCTCATACCTTTCATTCCACTTCCCGTTCCTATATTAATAGGGGTGGTAGTTCTTCTTTTTTCGACGGCAACAAAATATTTTCGTCGTATGTGGTCTTTTCTGAGTGGTTTATTGTTAAGTATAGTCATGATTTTTTCAATCAATCTGTCTATTCAGCAAATAAATAGCAATTCTGTCTATCAATATGTATGGTCTTGGATCATTAATAACGATTTTTCTTTAGAATTCGGCTATTTGATAGATCCACTTACTTCTATTATGTCAATATTAATCACTACCGTTGGAATTATGGTTCTTATTTATAGTGATAATTATATGGCTCATGATCAAGCATATTTGATATTTTTTGCTTATATGAGTTTTTTCAGTACTTCCATGTTAGGATTAGTTACTAGTTCTAATTTGATACAAATTTTTATTTTTTGGGAATTGGTTGGGATGTGTTCCTATCTATTAATAGGATTTTGGTTCACACGACCTCTTGCAGCAAATGCTTGTCAAAAAGCTTTTGTAACAAACCGTGTAGGGGATTTTGGTTTATTATTAGGAATTTTAGGTTTTTATTGGATAACAGGTAGCTTCGAATTTCAGGACTTATTCGAAATATTCAATAACTTAATTTATAATAACGAGACCAATTTTGTATTTGTTACTTTGTGTGCTG